AAAAAGTGCTAATTCAGTCATAACAACAGTAAACTTCGTTCTCTCGCTCTGCTCGCGACGCTCCTTGCTAGCGGAGTGGCATAAAAAATGGGGTTCAAATTGAAAACGAAACTGGTCGAGGTCTTTAAGTCATGCATTAGCCAACTGGTGACCGGCTTTCGTGAAAACACTTATGGGCAATGGTTCCTCTGCATCGAGACTCTTGAACCAAGACTCGTAACTGAATCTCTTTCTATTAGACATAATTTCTTTTTTTCGATTCTTTAATTGTAAATTAGATAGAAGTAGATTTATATAATCTCACTTATGAGACAAACAAATAGTCTTCGACCCATAACTAGTAACCGTTTGCTTGTCTAGTTCCATCAGTGAACACATTCCAGCTCTTTGACGCTTCCTTCTCTTTCTAGTGTAGTTACGTCAGGTCGAGCTCGTTACACTTGAGAATTCCGGACCGTGCTTATTTAAGGCCTTAGCGTCGCGCTTCGCTTCTCCGGTGAGTTAGTAGCAGCTGTTGCCGGTCTTGTTCCCTTCCCCATTTTTCAAGGGGCTTGGAAGCTTCGCCCGTAGTATGCATACTTGAACACCCCAGAAAGGAAACGAATCGGGCTTCAAAACGTAAGGGTCTAGTTAGGTGAGTCAGCCTCTCAATAAGAAATTCAGTTTCCAAATCTCCGTTTGCAAGCAGCTTTTTCTACCGCCTGCCTAACCTAACTGAATGTAGTTTAGAAGAGTAAGGGGGCTTAAGGCCGGACTTTCTTTGCTGCCTACGTTTGCTTGTTTCCGGCCGTAGTGCGGTAGCTTGCTTGCCCGATCCCCTCCCTCTTCATGGCTTTCTTTGTCAGAGCTTTCTATCGTTCCTTTTGAAGCCCGCTACTGGTTCCGGGGGAGCTTAGCCTGCATTGGGAGTCGAGCCACTTATTTCTTCATGATGGAAAGGATTCGAACACACCTTTAAGGATCACTTGCTTCATCATCTAAGCTAGGTGCTTTGAGAGACGCGGCTTCCCTTACGTGACCAGAGAATGAGATGGAAGCAGAGGAGTCGCTGGAATGAAGTGGGAATGAAGTAATTGGAAACAAACATCCCATCTATTGACTCGATTTCAAGAAGTGGGAATGGAACAGAAGCTCGGGGCCAGCTAGCTACTCTTGGAAATCCGAAGGTCCAACCTGATCTATCCCAAAAACCGTATCCCTTCGTGTCAACCAGCCAACTAAGAGCTATGAACCCTACTCGTATATCCGTATGTAAGGATCTCGAACCACCCGCACTCAATCCATCCCTTTTTTCCAATGCTTTCAATCGCGGGCCAAGCTCCCAGCATTCCTATTAGCCCATGGGGAAGATATGCAATCCAGGCAGCAGTTGACGTGTATCCCACTCCAATCGCCCCCGCCTCCCGGTGAAGCAGTTCTCGTTCGAAAGGTCCAGTTGACAGAGAACAGCTAGGGGAGTCGAAGGTGAGTAAGCACACGACGTATCATCATCATTCAACCTGGCAGTATACCAGAGCAAGGCAGGCCCCTCTATTTAAATCTTTATCATAACAGACCTCAACGGATGGGTTTAACCAGACCTAGAACAACTGAGAACGGGAATCCCATATTCCCCGGCTTGGAAAAGCAGTTTCTTAGCTTCAAGCTCTCTTGCGAATTAGCCTGTCTCTACCTATAAAATATAAAAAAGTGGGTAATGACCCCCGGTGCTAGCTTTTATCCTCCACTCTCTAACTAAAAGCCGGTCTAAAAAGTCTATTTTGGCTAAGTCAGCTTTCAAAAGGGGTATGCTTTTCTTTCGACCTAGGTAGTGAGCGGACTAACCCTAAAAAAGGGAGAGAGATTCAACCGCTAAAGAAAGCTAGCAAATCGATTTGAAGTCGGTTCGAGCCCTCCTAAAGAGGAGAGCCAGTCCCTTTCCCCTGCCAATTATTCAATCAGCTTCAAGATCTTGTGAATAGCCTCTCGTGGAACGCACCTTGACAGAACTTGATTTTCGGCTAAGAAGATCCCTGCGATAGATCTGCCTTAACGGGGGATGCAGCCTGCATGGAACATTCACTTAGTTGAGAATTCCACCCGGTCAGTCTCGCTACCTCTCTCTATGAGCAGCCGCCATCTAACCAGAATTTCAGTGTGTCAGAATTTTAGTACAGAAATTGGAGCTCCAGCTTTGCTTGCTTCGCGGTATTGCGTGAAGGTGTTTGGCGCGCACAGCGCGGTATAAGGGCGGTGGGTTTTAGTGGGCATAGGTTGTATTCCTTTTCCAGAAGAGAATTCATCATCCGATGAAAGATCCAGACCTGTAGTTAGCTTAGCGCTTGAGCAGCACTCCCAGTGTGAGGTTCTAACTCTAACTACACAATTCAGGTGGCATAGCGAAAGCCTCACCTTTTTTTTTAAATTCATATGAAATGTGCGAATAATTCAACTTCTGATACGGATGTGGAATCCTATGCCTAAGCTATGCTTGCTTCTGGCTGGGAAGAAGCCCTAATCTTCGAGTCAGGAGGTTAGATACCCACCAAGTAGCTTGGCTTGTTAGCAACGCTTGGATAACTTCTTAGTCCTTTGATTGAGACCGAGCCCTCACTTGCCGAGCGAACCTCTTCTTATTCTCCTTCGTTCGCAACCCCACCTTTAATTAAAACCGACGATTCGAAAACAAAAGGAGTTGTCGTCTGGCATCACCACTTGAAAAGCTCGTATCAAGTCAGTTTCGTTGCCATACTCTGAGGCTAGTGTATCTGACACAGTAGAGTAGAACTCCCTAAACAATAGAACTCCCTAAACAATAAAGAGCGGGACCCTACTAGAAAGATCCCACTGTTTCTGGACCAACCACTGTATGCGTATCAGGAAATGCTGCTTCGGCTGCTTTTTCGGAGGCAAGGGAAGATAGATTCATCAGGGGAGTCTCGTCTATACGGTTCTGCCGGTTGGACTCAAGGGGGGGCCCATCTGTTTCAGAAGGTCCGAAGATTCATTTCAAAAAACAGGAATGTCAGAGCAGTTAGTCCGCATGTCCTTAACTACCTTGTTCCTGATTGGATTGCTTTCTTAGTGTGGCATCTTTTTGTTCGCTGTCCACTGGTGATATTATCATATATAAATGTATATAGAGAAAGAGGCTAAGCTAAGCCTACGTAACGCTATGGGAACAGCTTTTTTTGTCCGCTTTCAGCTATGCTATATAGATGCGCTACCTTGTGAAAGAAAACATCATATGTAAGTAAGTAGTTTTAGAATCCAGAGCAGCTAAGAAAGGAAGCTAACGAAAGAAAGAAGCGAAGCAGGAGAAGAAAGAGATCGGGAGAAATTGAATATGGGTTCGGGCTGACTCAACCAATCAATGACCACTTTAATCAGTACCGATATCAGGCCTGGTCACTCTCCTACCTGCTTGTCGCTAGTTCGGTTTATAGTTCGATTACGCATCTAGCTCACGGACAAGCGCTGCTACTCGCCAACCAGGAAAGAACCTTCAGTTGGTTATTCAGAGAAAGGATCTGGAAGAAATCGACCTAAGGCCCGGGGGGATCGACCACTAGGGAGATAGAGAGATCTACTGGACGTCTGTAGACATCTCCGAAAGGGGGTCTGGATACCATAAATATAGAATATAGTAGTAATACGAATGGGTCGTAACAAGTCTTCCGGGATGAGAAACAAAGTCAGGTTGATACTGGGACTACACGGGGTCCCTTTTAAAAGAGCTTGCATAGCTAGTGGATCACCCAACTGGATGATCTATTTAATAGGGAAGTTCATCTTTGCAGGAATTAACGCAGCCCAACCACGTTTAAAGTAAGGGATTCAATCTCTAGACTCTCGAGCATCAAGTGTGGTTCGTCCCCTACCTCCAGCCCTTCCAGCGCTTCTGGATGTCGTAGTATTTGGAATTTTACCTCCTTCTTTAAAGACTTCCCCTTATTCAGCGAAGGCAGCGTCCAATAAGGTATCCGACTTAGCAATCAGTGGATGGCGGGTCCCCTTCCCTATGGTCAGCCCGCCCTTTCGCTTGAAGCTACGGGCTAAGGTAGCTCCCCTACTTCTTTATCCAGGCGTTTTGCTTGGCTTGCTCAGTCACCTCTGCTACATGCGTACTACTTTCTTTCCGCTAGACTCAAAGAATGGTTCCAACCCAGTGACAGCGGAAGCGGATTCGTTTGCTTGTTCTGTTCCGCCTGGCTAGTTGTCTTTCCTCTGGCTTACGTAGTTTGCGCAGTTACGTTCCTTCAGTGGTCCGGACCTGGCCTTTAACCGCCTCTCTGATTGGAATTGAGGGCTGGCCTCTTTGACTCGGGCAGGGGAGAGCGCGAGCTGAAACCACTCTTTCGAAGGCAGCAAAGCGGCACGCAGCAGCTTCGTCTCGACCAGTCAACTGGCATGGGAGAAATCGTTCTATCTATTAGTTAGGCATTCGATTAAGGACACTTTTAGTAAGGCGGATCGGCGGAAAGTAGTACTACACTAGGTAGGCTGTTCCCACAGTAGCTTTAAGTTCCGGAGATAGAATCGAATTGATATCTGCAAGTCGTAGAGTAGTCTAGTAGCTGACAGTGCCTGTAGTAGTAGCTTATTTTCCGTGAAGGAAGTTTGGTGCTTTCTTTTCTCATTCCGTTCCTCCGTCTTGTTTTGTTCTTTGAGCCGTCTCTAGCAGGAAGAGAGTCAAGGGCAGCTCTGCCAAGCCAATCTAGATGTCTTACGCATAACACAAGCTAAGCCGCTTGCTTCCAGTGAAAGCAGTAGTGAGGTAGCTCAATAAACCAAGCAAACTCCGGCTTTCAGTTAATAACTAACCTCCGGCCGGCCGGGTCTTCTCTGGTTAGAGAAGTCCCTCTTTCCTGTCTCCCTTGATGCCTCGCCTAGGGGAAGAGTTAGTCTAAGGCGCGCAATACCTGCCGATAGCAGGAAGGGTTTTCTTCCGCTAGGAAATTGGACTCTGACTGAGTGTGAATGACCGACTTGGCATTCTCAGCCGGTGAAGCCTCCTTGCTACGTTGAAAGAACACAGGGAGTGGAGCGGCCCGTCTGAGTACATAAGAGATTGTTTACCAGAAGAGGTTGTTGGAGAAGTCCCCGGATAGGCAGATCCGGATAAACGAAAGGGGCTTGTCCTCACTTACTTGAGCAAGGAATGAAAGACTCGCTTGCTTAGCGCAGGACGGAACAAGAAAGGAAAAAAAAAGAGAAAAACCCATTATGAGAAAAGCAAATAGCACAATCCCCTCACCTAGGGAGAAAACCCCTTCTGATTCTTGTACGTATACTAGATCTGTCTGGATTGGATCTACTAGAAGAGGCATCACTCGAGTTATGCCTCTATTTATGCCTTTAGGCAGGAGGAGCGACTGGGCTTGGGCTCTCTCGATCCATAGCAACTGGGAGAGGGGATGGCGGAACTTAAACCAGTACTTGTCTGGCATGGCCGGTTTAAGAATTCCTTATAGAGCTAGAAGCGCGGTTAAGCTATCACGCTTAGTGACTTCAACAAACTAGCACCCTAGGGAAGAATCTTGGTCAAACCCAAAGCGACTTAAGAATAAAACCGAGGGGTTTCGTCTGTCGAATAGTTACCCAGGAAAGCAAGATGCTATGGAAGGAGGGAAACCCGCTAACTACGATTTCATAGTTACCTTAGCCTGGTAAACCCGACACCTATGAGGATATCCGGGGCCTCACTTTCGGGAGAAATGCACGATTTGATAGCTCATCTGCAGCCCTTCTCTTGCTCGGGCGATAGAAGCACACTCCAGAGACCTGCCCGCTTAGTGACATAAACAAAGAAGCTCCCTGGGGCAAGGAAAGTTAGCCACCTCTTTCACCCTCGGAGGGGTTTCCTTCGATAGAGGATTGGGAAAGGTACTATATTACTTGGCAGGTTTCATCATTCTTCCACCTCGAGGGATCGATGTGGGAAGGGTCCACTATATGAGCTAGGAAAGCCCGTCTTTTGAATGAATTAAAAAACCTTTTCCCTCCGTGGAGTGAGATCATCACGAGAAGGTTTTAGAAAACCCGGGATTTTCGCTTAAAGACCGATTTCTCTCCGTAGACTCAGATAAAAATCGAATCGAATCGTTTTGACCTGGCTTAAAAAGACGCGATTTACGAATGAACAAGAACAAAGAAGAAGCGAAGCGGGGAAGCCTTATTCAATCAACTACAATAAGAAGAAGGACAGGCCTGCACCTAGGAAGAAATCCAAAACGTCGAGGGTGGCTCACAACCTTTATATTACACAATTAGTTGTGGACATAGTCAATCTCCTAGAGGGAGACCAATCCCCAGGAAAGGGGAAGCTACCTACCCTTAAGAGCTAGGAGCACTCTTAGGCGATCCTGCTTATTCACGTGAGCAAACTAGATCCCGTGGGGTAGAAAGGGCGGACCCGTCGGTCTTGGGGACAAGAACAAATGGCGCGAATGAGCAAGCAGCCTTCTTTATTGAGCGGGAAGTACAGGAAAGGCCTTGCAAGGTCTAGACTAACAAAGCCTAACCCGCCTTTTTCATTAGTTTTTAGAAAGCGTAGGGTGTGGTCTCTCAATAGACTTAATTAGGTAGTCCTGGGGCGAAACCCTCTTAGCCGAGCATTAATAGATCCGGGCTTGGGGTACCTTTATCTCCACTTTCAGTACAGGGCAGCGCCTACCTAACAACAACCCGAACCACCCTAGAACATAACAGCAGAGCCCCGGAGCTCGGAGAGAGCCACTACTAACAGCTGCAAGCGAGAAAGAGCCGGAAGAGCTAGTCGCCAGAGTCTTGACTGGGACTTTTACCCTAGCTGGGACAATCCAAAATTGGGCCAATCAGCAACCGGCACCAGGTAAGAAAGAAATGAAGGGCTATCTTTCCTCATGGGTCAAGAACAAAGGGAACGAAGGATCCATAGAGCAACGGGGATGATAGGATTGCCTGGTCTATCTAGTTAGACATTGAGTCCCGTCTCTGGTCTTGTAACAAAACAAGGTATTACCTTCTTGTTCATCAAAGACGGACCTGGAAACCCTAACCTAAATGGATAAAACCCAAATGAGGATTCGCGGCCTAATGCTTGGGAAGAACAGACATTGTTCTCCATCCTCTTCAGTAGAGCTCTAGTTACGGATAACAGCCTGAAGTGAGAAAGTCGGAAGGAATTCCATCCAATCTGCAGGTGGGGCAAGCATTTATGCCAACCACACAGGAACTCTAACTAGAAGACGAGGTTCTCAGAGAGCCCTAAAATGGAGAGGAATTCAAATAGAGAATGAAACCCTAAAGGCGAAGCCATCAATACAATAGAACGCCCCTTATAGCCCCATGTTATTCCTGAATCGTGGCTAGTAGCTTAGTCCATCTCCACCTTTGGAATGAAGGATAAGATCAAATAGAAGCGAGTGATACACGGGTCCACCGACAGAGCGACAGCAAAAGCCGTAGCTTTAAGCCATTCTTACCGAACTGAAGATGAAGGGCGAAGCTCGGCTTGAGAAGAAGAAAAAGATTTCCAATTCGTTTAGGCGGTACGCTTAAAAGGCAGGCCCCAGATAGAAAAGAAAAGGCAAGCTACGTGCGTTCCGTTCCCTAAGGTTCTGCTGAAGATATCTAGTAGAGTCCAGAGCGGAGAAATCCACATCGAATGGTATATTCTAGATAGTAGGAATGGGTAAAGTCAAGCTTAATAGAGTCAAGTAAACGGGAAATTCCCTGGTAGAGCGCATCCTGTCCTTATCGTCTTGATTGCTATTTAAATGAGAGAGAGATCACCTTCCTTTGTACCTCCGTGTACCTGATCCTATACTGACATATAGATTAACGAGCTTGCTTCCCGCTAGTCAACCGTTCCACATCCCTGGAAGGGATAGCGTATAGGTTCCCTCTAACCGGTCCAATATTTGTTCTCGAAAGTCTTCTAGAAATGGGTTGGATTTATTGAATGAGATCCTTCCGAATGGGATAAGATAAGAGAATTATTACTATTCTACGGCGTAGAAGGCTTTCGCCTCGAATCAAAACCTCTTATGAAATTTCGAGTTAGATGAGCTTCTAAATTAATTGAAGTTTATCACCTAGAAAGAAGATCTCAATAAGAGAAGGCGTTTGAAGATAGATTTCTTCACCTGGCCCCCTAACATCGGTTTCAATCTTTGGTACTGACCCCGGATCTTGACTATTCAGTAGAGGAAGATCGCCTTCCGAGCCTTAGCTTAGCAGCCTATCGAGGAAATTACCCGACATCCGGTTCTTATTCTTGTGCACCGGCCTTTGGAAGGCAATTCACCCTAAAAGGGAGAGCTTCCCTAGAGCATTTGCAAAGCATAAAATCACAAAGTTTTTTGATCCGGCCCAGGGTGAAACTCGTCATTCTCCGCTTTCAAGTCAAGCTTGTCAAGAGAATCTTTTAGGATGTGCTTTGGGTACTTGTTCTGATGATCCTCATTTTCATCTGGCAGAGCCAACAAGTGAATTACAGGTCGAGCTGACATAGGCGGAAATTGGAAGCGCCGCAAGAGCAGAAGCTTGAGCCTGTAATAAGACTTTGTCAGGTGAAGACAACTCGGAAGGATAGGATGATCGACAAGGAGGATACCTGTTCAGTGGAGGAAAGGGCAGCAGCAACGTCCTACAAAGGGAAGGGAATGAATGATATAAGATCGATAGAGTCACAAGTAATGTGGCGAAAGATAGGACTCACCGGTTCTGGAGGAACCATCTTGGAGATATCTTGAACCACCTGAGAAATTACATTCCCTGCTGAAGGCTCGTCAGAAGATCCTTCCTTCTCGAGCACCTTTTCGAGTGTAAACCCAGCCGAAGTTCCGGGTCGACCACTAGGAATCAAAGAAGGATCCAGCGCCACAACGGGCTCGGTCGATGCTGGTGCTGGGAGATCGCCCTCCTGAAAGAAGAAGAGAACATCAAGAACATATGGAAAAGTTATGGCCAAGTGGATGGAAATAGCATAAATAAAATAGAACCAAGCCTTCTTTCTCTAAAAGAAGCTAGTGCAAGTCCCAGGAAAGCTGCTACTAGTTAATGTCAGAGGACCTTTGCTTGAGAAAAGTTATGGCCAAGTGGATGGAAATAGCATAAATAAAATAGAACCAAGCCTTCTTTCTCTAAAAGAAGCTAGTGCAAGTCCCAGGAAAGCTGCTACTAGTTAATGTCAGAGGACCTTTGCTTGATTCGACTTCTGCCTTGATGTGCCTCCTCCTTTTTCAATATGAAATTCGAGATTAAGTAGGTTGGTTAAGTAGGTTGGTCAGTCACACAAAAAGGAGTAGCGAAGGGTTCAGTTGCATTAACTGATGCGGATAGGAGGGATAACTCGCTATTCCTAATACTAAGACTGCTTCTCTTGCATACACTTATAAAAATGCATATAATCTTGAATGACCTTCGGGCATTTTCAGGTGGCGAAAGCCCAATGTATTCCTTTTTTCTTTGATTCCGCCCGTAGGCGCTAACAAATAAATAAGTAAGAAGCTGGTCCGATAGTGTGAAGGGATAACACTTTTTTGGTACAACTCTCATGTGGACGTCCTGCTTTCTACAAGCAATCAGTAGAAAATAACACAATAGGCAGAGGCTATTAGTCAAGCGGGCGATTCCCTTAGGAATTTTGTGAATATGCTTCTATTCTATTGATCTGGAATTGGGCCAATACGATTGATAGGTAGTCGCCTTTTCAGGTAATTGGCTAGAGGATTTCACCTCTGTCCACGCGTGGACTAGACCGATTGAAAAGATTGGAAGGCCGGGTAAGGCAAAAAGACTTGTATTACTCTCCTAGAAGAATAGACGTGTAGAAGCATCTCGATTAGTTTATACCATTTGTAATTGTAAACGAAAAGGATTGTTGATGCTCTGCTTGTACACAAGAAGTCGAATCCAGCAAGTTTTCATTTTTATTATTAGGAGTATGCCAGGTACTGCTTTTGGATGATCATAGGCCCTCAGATAATGATTGTGTCAGTGCATGATGACCCGAAGTCTTAGTGTAGCTGAAAAGGGGGCTTACAAGAATGAACTGTTGAACTAGCTCGCGCGGTATAGTATATCTTTAGTAACGAAGAAAGTGCTAATCTCGCAGTAAACTGCTAAGAAGCGGCGGAGAGAGGTGTAAATCATGAGTCAGCAAGCCTTCCAACAAAGGATTTCGCCGTGGAGATTTGGTGATAGGCCTGCGTTGGTGCATAAAATAAAGACTTTCCAACCCGCCCATTCAAGGAAGTAGACAAGATTGAAGCTCCTTGCTTGGGTTCGGTTATCATTAAATGTATAGGGCGGGTATTGAAGTGAAGATACTTGCATAAATATGGACTTCGGGCGTAGAAGAGAAGCCCTTTCTGATACGTCTAAAAAGGAAGCCAATTCTACGCCGTAAAGGAAGCGTGTGCCCAATCACTAACGGTGGTCTTCATCAAGCCCTTTCTGTAATAACAGATGCAAGTATGCGCTAGCTAGGATCTAGACTTAGACAGTAATCAGGAGAGAAGATAGAGTGGCTAAAGCGCCTTTGTTTGGTATTTCAAGCTAGCAACTTCGGACCCGCGATGTTATGATAAAATTCTTTAGAATGGCTTACGGCCTCTATTGCCTGAAATCCTCCCTACACGTGGGGGTGTATCGACGTAGCAATTGGATGCCCTTCTAAGCCTGTTTAAGCAGCCATCATTGGAAGAGCAGCCGACCCCCCATATAGAGGGGAGCAACCATCGTTGACCAGTTTCAGTTTGTACTTTTTTAGTGCTAATTGCCCCTTTCCTCGTGGTTTTTGTGTGAAACTGATGATTTTAAGGGTCTGTATCCTTTCTTTTCGAAGGCGTTTTCGGGGTGTCTCTTAAGTAAGGCAGCATTGAAAGCATTCGCTGTAAAGTCCCCTTTTCTAATTTTTTAGATTCTGGGATGGCAGGCTTTGTGGAAGTATGGAAGTAGTAGTTACATTGCTCTCCTCTTTCTGTTTATGGTAATGAGATCAATCTACGCGCTTACGCTAAGGTGACTGAGAGTGGTCCCGCTAACCTTTGGATTCGCTTTACCGTGTGGATTCATGACTTTCTATCTATAGAGCTAGCGAGTGCTCATTCTATGGTTGATCTTTTTCTTCTGGTAGTCCTGGCCGAGTAGCTAACTGAACCGATTGCTGCTCTCTTTGGGCTGAGCCCTGTCCTAGCAACAAAGGGAGGTTCACGAGTAATGTACCCATTCTCTATTCCCCCTTTCTCTTCCTACCGGGTGCTAAGTAGCAGACATCACGTAGTGGGTGCTAGGTGGTGAAGTCATCAAGTCAAGCGGTCGGCTTTGCCTCAGTTGATTGGGCGTTAGGTCTTTCATCAGTTCGCTAAGTTTGAATAGCTCGAGGAGGCATTAAGAACTGGAATAAAGATAAGCTCTCTTGTGAGCTGTTTTGCCGCTTCCGCCATTGGCGATTGCAAAAACAGGTAAACCAGAAGTAGAAAAAAAAAGAATACAAGCACTTCGCTCCTGATCTTCATAGTGGGATTTCCACTCTGAAGTTAGAGCTTTAAGCTTCAGTCTTCGAATAGGAAAAGGGCATAGTTTCAATCTTCAAGGTCCTGATTGCCTCTTCAGTTTGCAACTTTATCATGAGAAAATCATCCGCTCTTCTCTTCTTGCTTGGCCTTTCAATCTTCTCCAACGCCTGCAGGAGCAAAATCTGCCAATGTTTAGCTGGGCAGGGGCGTTAGAGCATGTGTTCTAAATAGGATCTCCATACATAGTAACTCAACCCGGATTGGTTCTTCATCGTCTTTCTTTCTCGTATGTGGAGGTTCTTCACTCCCGCCGACTTTTGTGTGGAAGAGGCCCCATCTTCTCTCTTTGACTTTATCCCGCCCGATCGGTAGAATCCTATTTGAAAGCTGCTCTATCCAGTTTGTCGTACGATAGGTGGTAGCATCACTCGATCACAGGAAGCCTATTTACCGCTCTCCGGTCTTCCTCAACATTAATTTAAGTTAATCTAGTTGTCTTATGATTGGCACAGCTTCGTAGACAGCTTGGCTACCACCTACGATCCACTAATACATAAGCAACTGCCCTCTATCGCCTTAAGCCAGTGCCTCCGCCTATGCGCTTGCCTTTACTACCTACCCATATGGAAAGAAGGAAGCCCCTCCCCCGTCAGATGCATGCCGAAAAATAGAGTATACATACCTGGAGAGAGAGGGCGCCCCTCTTCGTCTGAATCCATCACCTCCTAGGTGTAGGACGGCTTCTTGACTAAGCCCCGTTTGCTCCCGGCTTATAGAATCGCTTGGTGTTCTAAGGGCTGCTGCCCTACTTCTCTACCGCGCTACGGCTTTCGCACTATGGCTAGTTAGAGAATCGCTTGCTTGCCTGTCTGTCCAAGGTTCCTAGCCCCCAAAGCAAAATACCACGTCTGCCAAGAGCCCCCTTGAGGGATTTTCCAGTAAGGAAGCAAAACAAGTTCTTTATTTTAAGGCGTACCACACTAAGCCGGTTCGGGAGCCTAACCAAAGTAGGTA